CCTGCTGCGAAAAACTCTAAAATGTTCTAGAAGCGCCATAGCCATAGAAGAGCATCTAACGCGCATTGAGCGAGCTGTTCAGGTCTTGCTTTTCCCTTTTTGGCCCTCCGAAAAACCGGAATTTAGCTTTGTCGTCTTACCGGGGTTAGGCTTCGAGTCCGTCTTTTTCTCACCATTATGAACTCTTCACCTTGTAGTCCACCAGGAAAAAAAACCTGAGTTCCGTCTGAGCCCAGGTTTGTAAACCAGCCATTCAATGGAAGACTTTGTCCTCTTATTTATCAGCATTAGGGTCCTTCACATAATCTCTCACCGTGCCCCTTCCTTAATTAGTCACGAGCGAGCCATGCCACATTGCATGGGAGGAACTGATCCTTCACTTCCTTTTTGAGCTTTCGATTCTAGGCCGTCCGTCCGGCTCCATCCGGGTTCTCCTTCGCATCACCGGTAAGATACATGCTGATGATGGTGACCTTTTCCTCTTCCGGGGCACGGACTGCCTTGAACTCTTCCATGTCCCACAGAAAATTATCGTTTAGATCGATGTTTATCTGCTTGTTGTCCGGGCCTGAGCTCCATGCAAATTCTCCTTTCAAAGTTGCAAAACACAATCCCTAGTGTAAGTCGCAATCAACTTGATGCATTTTGTTGGACTCATGAGTATAGGACGTAATTAGAGGTGGTGGGCGCCCATATACCACTTCAAACGGTCTTTGTTTGGTTGCCGAATGATAAGTGAGTGGTATTGTACCACTATTCTGCCCATGGTAACCAACATACCCATTCCCTTGGTCTATCGCTTGTAAAGCATCCCAGGTAGTTCTCTAAGCACCGGTTAACCACCTCGGTCTGGCCATCAGTCTGGGGGTGGAAAGCGGTACTCATGTTAAATTGTGTCCCTTGTAAACGAAAGAGCTCCTGCCAGAAATTGCTAATCAAGACCGGGTCCTCTGTCGGTGACAACCTCCTACTCCACAGTGGGATGATCTAGTTTGGAAGGCCCTTCTTGAGCTTGAGCCAATAATGTAAAATATATAGCGTAGAGAAAAGCAGAGACTTGTCCCAGTCCGGAAACCGAAGTATAGGGGCTGTAACTAAGCACTCCTTGAAATACTGGAACGCATTCTCCTGCTCTGGTCCCCAACTGCTGTCCCTTCTTAAGCAATGACTCTTAAGGATGTGCATCTTTGGCTAAATGGTTAATGAATCTTTAGTGGGATAGTACAAAGAAAGTCCTAGAAAGGCCCGTCCTTCCTCTCGCTCAGCTCTTGACTAATCTTTCTTTAATGAAAGAATTGGCGCAATCACTATCTGATATTTGAATTGAATGAAGGTACAAAAGAAATAGGTACTTGAGCTGGAACTCTCACATCAGCTGGATCAGCTTACGCTATTGGAAAGGTTAAGTGCTCACGAGTTGAAAAGGAAAGCTAGCGAAGCTAAAACTAAGATGACAAGCAAATCCCCAGAAAGCCTTTTTAAAGGTTAAAGGCCTTCTTGATTAGTCCAAAAGGCTTGTTCGGGGGCTCTGATGCGTACTGGCCGCCAAAAGTCTCTCAAATAGGCCCCTGCCCCTCTTTTTGAAGCTCATTCAACTTGCTTATCAAAGGATGCTAGCAAAGCAAAGAGGAGGGAGACGGCAGGCGGAACTCTCTCTTAGTTCCGATTCGATCGAATGAAAAGAAGCCTAAAAAAAAAAGCAGGGAGTCAAGAAAAGTGCTTCTAGGCAGTCTACCTCCGAACTCTTAGCTGCTACTGATCCTTACTGGCCAACCTCTTCGATCCAGTCGAGACCAGCAAGCAGCAAGCTACGGCTTTTCAGCGCTGGGAGAGGTCCGAGCGAGAGCGGTCTTAAGACTTCCTGAGATCTACTAAGGGAACACACTCAGTTCATAAACCGATGGCATCAGTAAGACTACTACTCTCTCTCTCTTTCCGTCAGTCAAACCTCTCTTAAGAGCAGTTTGAAGACTTTCTAATTTGTAATAGATTTACCAAGGGGTTGTTGTTGAGCGATCTAAAACTGGAAAGGAATTTTAGAATTCTTATGGACGAATTTGAATTTAAAAAGAATTATGATATAAAAGTATACATTAACCATAGTATAAAAAAAATAGACCGATCAGTTGATTCGTTCCAATTCATTGGTTCAATCCGGTATAAATTATATAATATAATATAAATATCATAATATGACGGGATCGTCGTCTTGACAAACATGAATAGAAATAGTTCTTTTGTTTTTTTTTTTAAAGAAAAAGAATTGTTTTTTTTCTTTGAGCCTCGAAGGAAGATCTTTCTTTGACGAAAAGTTTCTAATGGGTTGGTCGTACCTTTACTGCAAGAATATGAATGACTCGCTATTCACTCGCGGTTTCTGGGTCATAATCATAAGATTATGTAGGAGAGATGGCCGAGTGGTTCAAGGCGTAGCATTGGAACTGCTATGTAGGCTTTTGTTTACCGAGGGTTCGAATCCCTCTCTTTCCGTACCTTCACCTAATTCACCAACGTTACCAACCGCAATGTATCAAATACCTATCGATACCATTATTCCAACAGTCAGACCTTTTTTTTTAGATTTTCTATTCCTAGGTACGGAGGTGAGTTATCAATTAAAAAAAAAAAAAATATCCAAGAAGCAGCCTTTCATTTTATTGAGGAGAAAACCGCCCCCATTTGAGCGAAGTCTCCGGCCTTCCCCGTTATGACTTAGAGCATCTCTCACGTCTTATCTTATAAGTGACTTACAAATGAATGGCCGGGAATCAGACACGTATAAATCCTTTCTTCATTTTTTATGTTACCCAAAACGAGCATAACCGCTTACCGAGAAATAGAAAGGGAGGACTGGTTGGTTCGAGGACCCGTTGGTCAAAGGAAAGGGGAGGTCCTGATTCCGGGACGGAGCCGTATGACGCGAGAGTGTCACGTACGGTTCCTTTGAGAAGGGTGTGATACCACCACCTATCAGGCCCGACGAGCGGTCCACGGAGCTGCATCCCTACTCACCTGGTCCATGCACATCGCTCTCTCCAGGAGGTTGGCCGCCTATCCTAGATCTTCCCATTTTCAAGAAGATCCCGGGCTCGATCCGGTTTAGTATCAAGGTGATTCTGTTTCTGTTCCTATATATATGGGTCCGTGCAGCATTTCCACGATATCGTTATGATCAATTAATGGGACTTGGCCGGAAAGTGTTCTTGCCTCTATCATTAGCTCGGGTAGTCCCCGTTTCGGGTGTTTTAGTCACCTTTCAATGGCTCCCTTAATTATGTGCGAGGAATTGCCCTCTTTTTTAATGGGAAGCGGGCTAGTCCCCGAAAATGCCCGTTCCTTTGTCGTTGGGGCCAATAATCTTACTTGCTGAGACTTGACTTGTAGGATTGCACTTGAAAAGACCTAGAGAGATGAACCCGCAGCCAATGACTCCGAGGAATCACAAAGAGTGCATAGAGCTAACCCATCTAACGAGTAAAGAGCTAACCATATTCTATTCTATTAGTAGTTATATACAAAGATAAAGCAGACCAGAAGATAGATCGAGAAAAGCTTCTGAGATTATGATTTGAATAAATATTTCCTTCCTTTGAGATCGAGGCACTGTAGATGGTAGATCATATAGAGTTGCTTCATCAAATGTGACATGGCGAGAAATGAAAACTCGACGACGGCACAGAGAGAAGCATCGGAAGCCTTTATGATCATCACTGTACCCGAGAAAAATGCAGCAATCAGCCAGCCTTAGGCTCCAATTTGTGACGAATGGACTTCGAGATGGTAGCATAAACATCCAAAGGTCGGGAGAGATTAATAAGCTGGTGGAGCACCATGTAGGATTTCATAGGGAGACCTGTGATTTAGAAGTGGTGTAGGTTGGTTATTGATAATAATAACAGCCGTATGAAAAGCTTCTGTCCAAAGATACATGGGAACCCCGGAATCAAAAAGCATAGAAAGGCCCGTCCTTACTCGTCAAGAGCTGAGCGAGAGGAAGGCCTTGCTTTGAATTGGGCTTGGTCTTTTTTCAGCAAATGATATGTCTGATATGGATGTAGGGAGAAGTGAAACTAAAAAAGCTTAGTTAATTATGATTCTAGCTTCAGCAATGAGCGGGACAACCAACCCGATGGTTCGGGAATAAGACCCAGAGAATGGAAGTTCAAAGCTTTCAAACCCTCTAGCCGGGAGCTGACTCAACCAACTAACCGGGATCGCAAGGCATAGCAGCCGTTGATTCCGAACCAAGCTCAGAACAACCTCATTCCAGGTCCGACTCTCCTAGTCCAGTTTTCCCGATCTTTCGTCCTCAGCCTCTCCTGGCGAAGCGTAACCTTCCGTTTATCAATCCCAATCTCCCGCCCGATTCCACTCCGGGAACCACCGTGCCCATTAGCGAAGGAAAGGCGAGGATCGAACAAGAATTTCAGTAGAGTAGAATGAAGTTGGCTAATCGCCCTTTCTTTAGGCCTCGGGCACACTTCCTTGAAGAAAGCCTGATTTAGAGAGCTTGAAGAAAGTCGTCTTCACGGACGTGATTCTTTTCATTCCTCTCTAGCAAATGCTAGCGAATGACTGGACGAAATGAGTAAATTACCCCCATTCCTTGACTATTCTATTTATGGTACGTCTTCCTATTCAATTAAGGAAAAAACGGTAGCTTGCATCTCGCTATTCTTCAGTGAAAAGGAAGAACCTAATTCGATCTTGCCCCTTGGCCTTATCTAAAGCCCCGTTTCATGAACTAATCTGTACCGTACTCGCTTTGACTGGCTTTTCTAATCTACACTTTATAGCCTAACTGGATAGCCCACTTCCTCATTAGGGATTATAAATAAAAAGAAATCTGGTCAACAAAAGAAATTCGTAGAAGAGATCCTTTTTCACTAAAAGAAAGGTAGCCCGCCTTCCTTCACGTACAGAGAGGTATTCATTACTCCCTTGAGTAGCATCCATAAGAACCGAAAAACATCTGTTCAGTCCTCTTAAATCAATTCACGAATCAACTTACGAACAAAGGTTGCTTCGCTTCCTATATCCTGAAATATAGCTGCATTCCCTTTTGAAGGCCCTGGAAAGCCTGTAGGCGGGGGTCCATGCAAGGGAAGAAAGCGCTAAAAAAGGCTATCCACAACGATTGGCTGAAGCTTCTTATTCCACGATTCCTAATCAATTCGAGTTCACAGGGCTTGGACACGCCTCCCAAAGCGAACGATTGGATTCTACCAATCTAGTTCCATTACCTACAAATAGATGTAGTATAAGAAATCACGCCCCCTGAGCTAGTATAGGCACATGCTCCCGCCAACCCATTAAGGAGAAAGATCACTTCATCAAGCATTGGGACTTACTCGCTTCTCCCCATGAATGAACACTGATGGAATCCATAGATAGATAAAGAGGTCGGGTTCAACAACTTCGGATGATACCTCAGCCATATCCAAGTAAGAAACCTTTGAGAAGCAAAAGTCCCGCTTTTCAAACAACATCCTTTCAATCCCTACTTATTACTTTACTTCGCCGAGCCCGAAGACGCAGTGGAAGGGAAGGCAAGGTGACCAGAAGAAGTTGGATGCGAAGAAGGAAGGCTTGAATCTCGACTTAATTGAGTTCTCGACCGGGCAACAGAGGCGAATGGAAGCAAATGCCACCAGTATTTCCCACCTGGTATGGTAAATAGAAAATTCCAGGTTAGGTTCATCATCCAGAAAGATGCACTGCTCCGGTAGGCGGAAATAGAATAAAAGGATAGTCAACTAGACGCATCGGCTGCAGGAGGGAGAGCTACTTCTTCTTCCCCCAAGCCCCAAGGGCTGCTTGAATCTTGAATCGAGGCACCCATCTTCAGTCGACCAATAATGCATTTCTTGCTCGATGAAGCTCCGCCTATCGAAGAAGAAAAATGCTTTCTGGTGCTGGCCCTGGAGTACTGATATTGAGTCGACTCGACCTTCCGTGGTGCTTGGGACTACAGGCCAATCAAGAGTAGGGATCAGTTGAACTAGAGGCGGGTGCCGATCAAAGAAGGCCTACCTCTCCTTGATAAGTTCATGGCAGGAGGGCCAGTATTCGACTAGACGGCGAGGAAATGTGAATTGAATAAGATTTACCGGGGAGGAGATTCAGGCTTGTGCTGATGGGGGACCAATCCCAATGACACCTATCAATCTTTTTATGTCCGGTGAGGGGGACTTTTTTCGACCGCAACCAATTGGACTAACTCGGAGAAGAATCACTCGGGTGCCAATGCCCCGGGGGATTCTAGCTTACTTGAATAGGGCCAGAGCACAAGCCAAGCCAGCCCATCGAGACAGCCAAAGTCAGTCAGCTCGGGTCCACCCGATCATGAGAAAGACTGTAAAGCCACTTCACTCGATTTATGACTGGGGAGGCGGGAGGACAAGCACCGAGCCTATCCGTTTGGGGAATTAGAAGCTTACTAGTGGGGAATGCAAGCCGAGGGGATGAAAGGGTAGGAATATCTCTCTTAAGGCCGGATACCACTAACAGAAACAGAAGGGATGGCTGGAGGGAAGGTATATCTCATGATCAGCCTATCTTCTAGTTCTGGCCAGTAGGTAGGTGAGTTAATAGGCTGAGATTTTATATTCCTCTTTGACAGTAGAATGAAGTAAAGCAAAGCAAACTCTTCCCCTTAGATTTAGAATTCCGTGTAGTCACGTTCCGGCCGATATTCAGATAGATGGGGAACAAGCGAACCGATGAGGTTTAGCCCCGTAGGAGCTGCGGCTATGCTTGTCTGCCCTCCTAGCGGTTCTTCGACTGGAGTTCAATCTCGATCTGGAACTGTTCCTTCTCTTGTCTTTCCCTTTGCTTCCTTAGCTACTGGATATGCTTGCTCTGCCACTGATGCCCTTGCTTTAGGTGCTTTTCTCGCATGCTTTGCTGCTGGATAAACAACTGGATCGACCGCAGGATCTTGAACTGGACGAAGGGAAGGCTATGGGTATCGAAGAAATGGAGGGGATTCTAGGCTAGGTGGCGGGCCGGAGACGCGTAGTTCCTTTGGCTCTGCTAGAACTAGGTCAACAATTGGCTCTGGAAAGGATGCGGGCTCTAAAATAATAGGTTGGGATGCTGGACGAAGCGCTGGGCCGCTGAAATGACTAACTTTGATGCCATCATAGCGAGTGGATTCAGTTCCGGATCCAAAAAAAGTAGTAGTGTATTATGTGCATATTATGGGGAGGCTTCGCCTATGTGCTTTAAGCGATAGGGGGGCAGCCCTTCCTTGCCTAGCCTAAAAAGGGTCAATAGTTGCTGTTAGGTAAACTTAATCTGCACCCGGATATGGATGATATGGAACTGGTTCTACCTTTCTCTGCGGGCTCCTGGCTTAGATGCTTATGTTATTGGTGCTTCCACCTCTGCTACTCCCTCTATCTCTGCTGACTGTGTCTCTGTTGCTGGTGGTTCTAGGTCAACGGGGTGGAAGGGGGTACTGGTGCACTTCCTCCAGCTGGCGCTGCAACGAGGGCTGTTATAGATAAAGATTTTCGGAAAAATGTCCCCTTTGGTACCTGTGGGGCTGGTGCCCGTTGGCCTCACCCCCTTCTAATAACGGTGTTGTGCTTTATTCCCAACAGTCTTCTTGGGAGCACCAGCTTTCATTGTCCTCTGTCTCTTTGCCCGCACGCCTGCTGCCTGTCTTTCTTCTTCTCCAACTTCCTCCTCCTCGACCACTTCTTCTTCCATTCCAAGGCGAGCTTCCCTCTAGTTTGTTTGCTCTTAGGCCAGATACGACATTACCAACACTCATCCCGATGTTTGTTGTGAATTAAAGTGACCGGGAAGGTTGTTTTCTCTCACCCGGCTCGTTCAGTTACCCCTTTTTATGACTAGTTTGCCTTATCGTCCTTATTTCTTTGCTTTGATCTCACACATGTCATGTCGAAACAACTAATGACAGGAAGTAGGGACCTACATCCAACGTTTTGAATCTGAATAGGCACTAAGGAAACTATCTGTTTATTTCGTTGTAAAAGACAAACTGGAAGACGGCGACTCATCTTTAGTAGGGAAAACGGAAGACTGGCAGACTGGAGAGTTTCCCATAGTTGGAGGGAAGGAAGGGCAACTAAGAGAAAAGCAAGCAAGCTCCCCAGTGGCATCCTCATCGGCTTCAAAAGTTTATTTTTTCGTTTCGGGGTTTATAAGAAGGGAAAGAGGGATTTATGAAAGGATTTTAAAACAATAGGGGAGGTCCCTCACAGAAAACAAAGGTATGAATTCGGAGTATACCGGTATTGAGGTATTTGAATCCGACTCTGGGCGTGAAACGCTATCCCTACTAAGCAAAGCAAAGATAGAGAATCTTGGATCTCTACGGAAGAAGATCCAATAAAGTAAGCTGGAGAGAAAAATGGGTCCACAGGGTCGAGACAAGAAAGAGAGTCTAACTGAAATAACTTATAGGCAGGCAGAAAGGAAAGAACCTGTCCAGTAACTGAAGAGGGAGACCCGGTCGAGTGGTTCCTCGAAGCCATTTATCTATATTGAAGCGATCCGCGGAAGCCAAAGAAAGCTATGCCTTGGATGATAAATAAACGTAGTAGAAGGAGAAGACTGACCTGTGTCAAGGGACACGGCTCTTGGTAGGGCATAATCCCTAACCAATACTTCTTTCTACTCCGTTTATTTCCCCCTGTGGAACCGAAGCTATGACTGCCGCCTAGATCGGGAGCTTTGCTTTCTCTCATTCGGCTTTTTCCAGAGATGGATTGCGCTTGGGACCTTGCTTTCGACGTTGATAGTGAAAAGCCTTTCCCCGCCATAATATATCGATTTTTATTTTGTTTCTCGGATGTCCTATCGGATGACTTTCTTGCCAGCATGCAACATTCTCAGGCTTTCATCAGGGCGAGTGAATACCTATCCTTCTGTTCTCAGCTTCCCTCATCTTTTCCGTAGTACTAGGGATCGAAAGAGGAAGGCAGATAAGAATTCAAAAAATGTGAATAATCCCGCGTTTTTCGTCTATTTTCGTAGAAGTAGGTCCGAATTGATGCAATTCACGAAAACCCGTGTTTTTGGCCATATTGGCTTTTGACCTCGAAGAAGGGATGCAAAATCAATCAAATGTATAAATACCCTTGTGTTTTTTTTTTTAATTTGAGTCTTGCTCTCCTCTCTTAACCGTACGGATAGGATATCTTTGCTTTGCTGCCTCTTTCTCCTCCACTACTAAATCGGTTTCCTCCTTTACCTTACAACATAGGTTCTTCCCTTTAGGTTACTAAATGGTTCTCTTCGCCGCGTGAGACTGACACGATTTTTTGGAAGTTAGCTCAAAACCTTATCTTCTTTCTAGCTTGGGAATACCTTGGTTACTTTGCTTTTTTGACTCTAGTGGTTACGGCTAGACTACTTTGCTCAGAGAAGAAACTCCTTCCTTCATTTTTGAATGCAGTTCGGGATCGAACGGAAAAGAAAGGCTATTCATTTTCCGTTACGGACTTATGGATCTAGTGGATCGTCCCAGTCAACTCCTACTTATAACTTTGTTATCGTCACTGGCTGCAGATCTGGCTTGGCTCGATAGGCTATGGAATAAAGGTCTGGATTCAGGCATTTTTGACCCTAGCCCTAGCGCTGAGACAAGGTAATTTATATCTAAGCATAACGCTTGCCGGGCACAGTACCTTTCGGATTCTTCTTGCTGGCTTAATCTCTTATTCGGGACTTCCTTCAATTAAAGGGAGGGACATACAACTACGGGGAGTCAGGGTATCCAGTTAGCAGCCTCGAAAGAGAGCGGTTGGTTGAATAGGTAAAGGCGGCGGATTGGAACTGTCGGTTAATGAAACGATTGGCGGCTTTTAGGCATGTAGTAGTTCCTATCAGTGGAAGGTATAGTTTTTCCCTAAATCAGTTTGTTGATAAGCCAGGAGTAGAAGACTTGGAAGAAATCCTTTTTTTGGAAAAATGGTACTTTATCTTTGTCCCTTGAGCCGTTTATTCCCTTTTGTCTTTAGAAAAGTAGTTCTTCTTTCTAGTGGGAGTCCTATCTCGCACTGGTATATTATAAGGGATTCCCCTTCTGCTTGCTCTTCTTATTATAGATTATTATAAACCCACTTTCCCTGGAACAAGAGAAATCGATGAAACCGGCGAACAATCAAAGAAGACTGCTTCGGCTTACCAAACTGTCCCGCGCTTAAGGGATTACTCATTTCATGGTTCAACCATTGAGTCTCATATTTTTCTTTTTTTTGTTTGAATTCATTCGATATTTGAAACTTTAGGATTGGTGGCGCAGGGTATAAGGTGTTAGGCCGTCTGCTTCATAGTAAATCGAAAAGGGTCAAGCGCATACGTGCCATGTGGGAGTTCCCTCGAGGAGCAAATTATCTACCTGGGGACGGGGACCAAGCAGCTACATTGCTTGCTTTATTGTATTCTCTATCCGCGGGCGATCGACATTTTGACTTTCCTTCCTTCTCGTTCCGCTTCTCGTCTCGCTCCTTAACTCCATTTATATACTTTCCTTACTTTTCGCTACGGGGGGCGCCGATCAACATCAATTGATTAATTCCCGCCGGGGGACATTGCAGGATTTCCCTTATTCTCGTATCGCCCTACCCGCCCAACAACAGAATCTATACTTTAAGCGTGGTGTTCTCAGTCGCCTACCCGGTCGAGCAAAGCTATCGCTTACCTCACAACTGTTTTCTTCATCGAAAGAGACAGGCGAGCGAGTGACCGACCGATTGGCTGTCCTGGCTTGGTGTCGTTCCTGCTTGCTTGACTGACCAATTAGTCAAGAACTGTTTTATTGACCCGCACACCAAGCGCGAAAGAGTATCGACCTCAGCCTGCCTAAGGAAATGGAATCGGGGATCAACTTCTCATTCTATCTTTAATCGAGAATCGAGAAAGCCCACATGGATTCCTAATCGCACTTCTCTTCTCGGGTCTGATATGTGATAACCTTATCAGGCCTATAGGTAAACTCCTCAATCTGTGTCTTCAGGGCCAGAGCATGTTTTTCATAGTTGATGCTCCGCTTGGGGAGAAAGAGATGTTAGGTGGGTAGCAGGCCCCAGGCAAGAGTTGCATGTGGTCGGTCGTCAGATGCCACCGGTTCATCATTCAGACAGATGCGCCCCTCAGTCGTCCGGGCTCATCCTTCAATCAATCATTTCTGATGTAGTGGGGTCGTTCGGAAACCAATTTACAAAGTATCCTTTAGAGAGGAAAAAAAGAAATTCAGGAGGAAGCTAAACAATGGGTCTTTCTTTGCTCTTGAGTGTGGGGAGTTCATCAACTTCAGTCTGCACTGCCTCTGGACTAATGAATTCTTCCCTTCCCTGAGCTCCGGTGTGCTCCACAGTGACTGATTGAGCAACAAGAGCAATATCTGAGGCAGCTGGAAGTTTTTCTGTCTGAGGCCTTGGCAGAAGCCTCAACCTGAACCTCCTCTAGAGCAGCCTCTACCGATGGTTGTTCCCTATCTCGACCTTCGGTGGGTGCTATAGCAGGAGGCTGTCTGTCATCAGGGACGTTGTTTGCAGCATTTTCTGGGGGGCTCTCTGTGTGCAAATCTACATCCATCCCGGAGGCTTCGTTGCCGCCAACCTGTGCATCATTCTTTTCTGCAGCATCTCCCACATCTTCAGCAGTTGGAGCTGCTACTTCTTCCTCACTGGTTGGTGACTTGGCCGTGCTAGTGGCTGCAATGGCCTCATCCTGGGCAACTAGTTCAACACTACTTGTTGGCAACGGTTTTTCAACGATTGGAATGGTTGCTTGTTCTCCTTCCAACCTCTCCGGAACCCTTTTTGCCATTGCCTCTAAGACCATGGCCGGAGTGCTGATTGCTATTGGCTTCGGCTGGATGTGTTCATCGCCACTGGCATCATGCACATGGATGGTTTGCTCTTGAGCAACTGGTTCCACAGTTTCTTTCTCCGCAGCCATCTTTATTCTTGCTCAGCAGCCTCCTTTCTTTCTGCGGCCTTACTCGCCTTTGACCTTTCCCTTGCCGTGTAGGTCAAGCTAGAAGAGCATCATTGGACCGACAGCTGACAAGCAAACCTTCCATTCTTATGTCTACATCGCTTCTCTCTTTCTCGCATTGACCGGACAAAGGTTTCAAATGAGCATCCCATGGGACAGCCATAGCTTGAACCTTCCTTCTCGCAGTCAGCTATGTAACTCAGGCAGCAAAGGTTCGAGCAGGATGGCGGTGGCGGTTAGTCTTCATCGTCTCTTTCGGGTGGGCGGCGGGAATAGCTCTTCGCATGGATTGACCAGAAACTGGGAGTAGTCGTCATCTTTGTCCATAGTAGTCATCCAGCCAGATGAAGGATCAAGGAAATCGGGATCAGCTGCCTTTACTTTAAGGGGAGTCTTGAATCTCATGTCATCAAAAGTAGGCAAGCTTTGAACAACCAGATAAGAATCAGTTCAACTTGAAAGGGCTTTCGTCCATCTCTCGCCTATCTATCTCCGGATGCAAGCATTGATCTTGAATGGTGCAGTTATCATACCTCTTAGGAATCAAAACCAGACCCGCCTGACTCCCTCAACCTATCGGTCGAGTCACTTCCTTTCACTCGCCTTACAAGGACCTACCGGACTATCGGCTTTAGATAGTCATCTTCCTCTCCCCTTTTCACTCGCTTCCTCGCGTCTTTTAGTCGAGTAGCTCTTCTCGGTTGCTCAACCGCTTATCCTTGAGGCTGCCTACCTTTCCTTCTTTTGTGTGGCCTAGCTTTGATCCGTAGGAGCTGGGGCAGCTAATTGAATTTCTTCTGTCTCCCTCCCATGTCTTAGACAATTTCATTTCAGACAGCTAGAGAGAAAGAGTGCCCGATCCACTATCAGGTGAGCAGCTGAATGATTAGACTCACATTCTCGTAGGGCCATAAGTCCATAGCATAGCCTGTGAAGTTGAATGAAAGGAATGGTCTCAGGTGACGAAGGATAAGAGTGCGACCCTGCCGATAAACTTCCATACCAAGAAAGTAGTGGAGAGGGCCCAAGTCTTTCATATTTTCATGAGCATGCAAGAACGAAAGAAGAGCAAGTATTCACTGTTGATCACTACCTGTGAAAATCATATCATCGACATATAAAAGAAGGGAGATACTACCCGCAGATGTGTGACGAATGAATAAAGAGGTATCACAGGCACTGCCACGGAATCCTTGAAATATAGTGCTGAAACAAGTGTACCAAGCTCCCAGAGCTTGGTTCAGTCCATAAAGAGCTTTGTGATGTCGGCAGACATATCCTGGATGAGCGGGATCCAGAAAACCAGGAGGTTGAGACATATAGACCTACTCATCAAGAGTTCCGTGTAAAAAGGCATTACAATTACAGACCTCCAGTTGCTGAAGAGCCGTGCAAGCGAGAGAAAGAATAATACGAATAGTAGCTGGTTTGACAACAAGACGTGAAGGTATCAGAAAAGTCAATACCTGCCTGCTAATGGAAGCCTTTATACATAAAGTATAAAGTATGCCACTGGAGGGGTTCTTCCCTGCAATGGGAGGGTAAGCTTATAATTACTTGCTATCTCTCACCGACCTTTCGGTCCCCGGTTTCACTGGAAAATTGGAAGGTCACAAACCGCCCTTTACAGTTGCAAATGTGAAACGGTGCTAAAGCAGGACCCGTGACTATGAAAAATGACTGCTCAATCGAGACTTGAGTCACCTTGGAGTAAGTCAAGCCACATATTTATCTAAAGGAAGAATGCGCAGTTAGAAGGACAACTAATTGAGTCTTGCTTGGGTCTCCCACGTATGGGTGGCAGGTATCAGTCACCAGACACATAGGTAAAGGTTGAAAACCGTTAGCAAGGCTACGAACCTTCTCGAAGGCTTACAGAAGAGTGCTTGCTTCCCAGATCAATAGTATAAAGAGAACCACGCACAGAAGGAGCCGCTAGAGAATAGGGTGTGGGGGAATGCTCTTTCATGTTCAAAGCCCTCTAGCTGCTCGAGAATAACCGACAACAGGAATGACAGCAGGAAAGGAAGGTAAGTCAAATCCCACTCGTTTTGAGTTCTCGAAGAGCAAAAGATTGAATTCATTCTTCCTCGCCCGGTATGCTGGCTTGGCTCATTTATGATATGCTAATCAAATTGGTACTCGTGCGGAAGCATTTCCCCTATCATAGAAGGTGTGAAGCAGGCGAACCCTATGGGTCTTTAAAGCAAAAAAGCAAAGACAAAGGGCAGAGGGGACAACTCGATAGTCCAAAACTAGTGATCTAGGCTGCTATCTTTCTCCAGCAAAGAATCGACGCATTGGCATGCCGAGTAGACTACAATTTGTGGCACCATATCCTACCTATCCCGAAGAGAAGTCTCCAAAGTGGGATCGTAAATTGTTTTAACTCAGTCTCCGACGAAGAAGGTTCAGCCGAAGCTAGAGCTGGGAAGGGCGGCTGGGTGGACATAGATATGCAAGATCGTCTTACCAACCAAGGATAGGACTTCATGGGTTAAGCCGTAAACCAAGGTCTGGGGCTTGAGTTCCAAGGTCCACTTCTGGGCATGTGGATAAGCCGAATCTTAAACTACTGACCTGGAAGGCTTAACTACCACTGGGGAACTACTCCAAGAAAAAGAGCTCTTGCGAACGCTACTCCCACTCGCTAAGCAAATGTTCTATTCTAGATCCAGCTATCTGAAAGCGTGACAGGCCAGCTACGCCGGCATACGCAGGAATGAAATCGATCGATGATGGCACCTTTGATCCCTTGTGGTACTCATCTGGCTGCCCCTTTTTGGAATGGGATTTCTCGCTTGTTCTGTTCAAACCAACTTGTGGAACAAGAATTCCAGGAATTAGACCACCTTATTGGGAGGAATCCTTCTCTCCTGATTCCCTTACTTTAAAGAGATACCTTTCCTAAGGACGGGAGTAAGAAGTGTCTGCAAGCCTAGTCCTTTGAGCTCGGACTCCAACATTCGAAGGTGGCGAGTTGAAAGAGTGGCTGGTAGGAAAATTACCAGTAATGAGTAAGCCGGTAAGGCGATCGAAGTGAGGGAGAGAAAGCGAATTCAGTAGTTTGAAGCGAAAGCCATTTGCAGCCCTTTCTTAATCCACGGAAAGAGACCTTGATGCCAGTTGTCCAGTTGTTGTCTTCCTGTATTCTTTATGGGACCCAGAGACTGTAACCAAAAAAGAAGGTCTTGGTCTTCCGGTTCTTCCTGTCCGATTCGTATATAATTGTGAAATAATAGATTTTTTGTTTAGTTGGGCTTGGGCCTAGGGATAGGTCCGTCCATATTCGAAGTCAAAGAGAGCGGCTAAGAAGCAAGTGTTTCCGTTACGCACCTTTTCTCTTTATTTCTTTTAGTCGAGATTGGGTTTTCCTCGGTGAGGTATATTAGTAACAGAGAGCGGCTCATTCATGAGACTAGTAAAGCCGGAAGAGGATGCAGAGCGGTCCGAAGACGTAGTGGATGCAATCATCGCTTTCATACAATACACGATGGGACTTTCACTAGCTAGCCCCTGACTCCATCAATATCGATGAATTCACTTACCTTAATCCATATCTCGATCGAACAAGTATTCACGCAAGATGATGATATCTAACTCGCTGCTCTACCAATGATTGGGCACACCCCACCGGGGTTGTCCCAGAGGAGATAATTGAGTAGATAGCCGCTTTGCACTCAATCCATCTCGATCTTCCTTATCTAACAATGATTCACTTAATATAAGACTTAAGAGCAGCGTTACTCAATCCATATCTCTGAAATCACGTATGTTGAACCGGTTCATAGCTCTTGTCAATGCCTTCCTTCTCTCTATTGACAGATGACCATCTTTGATAATTGAGTTGGCATAGCCGTCTTCTAAACAAATGGTTAGGAAATACACGTACCTGAGTAGATGGTAACGTTGGCTGCCAGATGGCCCATATTCGCATTCTATGAAAAAATATTTTCCACCACCCTGCACTACACGAGGAGTACCGTCTTCGATCCAATCAGAGCTATCATAGCGATTTGCCTCACGCCTCTCTTTGATCCTGAATGGCTTCTATCAACAAAAATAAGACACGAGGAATTTATGTATAGTAGAGTTGTGGTGCTGTTATAGTAATTCTTTCGTCGAGATTGGGTTAGTGTTCCGTGTATGGTACAAGATCTCGTTCAGTGCGCAAGGCGGGTGACTCCGTTCACGACCAACGACGAGAAGCGAAGGATCCGTCCTTCATTCGATCTTTTGGGGTCTGGTTACAGGTTTTTCAGGAAAGCTGATCAGATCCTGAAAAAGGGGAGAATCAAGAGAATCGAGACGTGAGGGCTCACTTCTTTCGTTCAGTAGGAAGAAGGAAACCACGGATGATCTTTGCTTTTAGGCCGCTTTAAAGCAGTCGTATCCGTCTTTGCCAAGGCGCGGGTTCATGATCCACTGAGAACCCAATAGATCCAATAGAGAATATCAGGAGAAGTGATAAGCGAATTCACTCATTTGAGAAGGGGTCAGAGCAAGGTTCGACGGTAGTTGAATGAATAAGAATTGACGCAGTTAAGAAGTTGATAAATCCTAAGAAAGGAGAATGCTGTAATCCATAGAATAAAAGAAGTGAAGTCGAAAGAGAAACCAATTGGCAAGATGTAATCTTGTTGCTCACGATCCAGTCAAGTCAAGGTCCGCCCGGACCCAGTTGAACTCTTCTCTCATCTTCCCTTGCGGTGAACAAAGAGTGAAAGTTCATTCGCGCACTTCCTGGAGTGAGGGCTCATCTCGTTCAGAGTTAGGTGCGAGGAACTTGCTTGAAGAGTGAGGCAATGTTAATTGTTAGTCAAGTTAAGCAAATCCACTCCTTGGATCACTTGTTTTAGGTGAGGATCCGTAGCTATTGAATCAGTCTCCTATCGTAGGACTGCGGACAAGAAAGAACATATATTGATGAGATTACTTGGGCAAAGAGGAACCCGAAAGCTGACTCGACCAAAGGAAGAAGAGGGTTAATATTCCTTCTTAATATAGAATATTAAGAAAGGGAGAGGGAATATGGCAATCTGAAAGATTGTTTTTCAATATTGTATTGAATGAAGATATAGACGAATTGGAGACTCCGTCTTTGATTCCGTCTTTGTGCCTATCTATATAATATATTGGGAATATGCAATATTTCTTCATTGATTCTTTCGGGTCAACAATTTGGCTTTTACAAAGAGTCTTCGTCTTCGGTTGGGTCGGACGACAGGACTAGTGTCGCATAACGCCAATACCGTACAGAATGCATAGCCCCATTTACTATATGTACCGATGAAAGTCACAAAGGTCATAAGCCTTACGAAAAAGGGGCAAAGCAAGGGTTGTTGGCAGATAGGAAAGGCCAAGATCCGAACTTGACGTCCCAAGGAGTCTCTGTTCATCTTCGTTCAAGGCAGGACGCCCCCAATGTTACAGTGGCTCTAGCTAAGGCTGCCAGCGGTCTAGATAAGACGCAGCGCAGGACTCTCAATTGAGATAAGCTATGACTCTCCAACAAGGAGACTACCTACAAGGACAGCAACAACCCAGCCCGAAAGACAAAGTCTATGGCCAGAACTCAGAAGGCGGCGGAAGATCGTTCGAAAACGAGTAGCTAAGACCCCGATTCGGCGAAAGCATCCAAGGTAGAAAGAAAGACAGGATGGCGTTTTTAGTGTATAAGCCAAAGGACGGCGACAAGGAAGATGGCAGGCAGCCATTAAGAAGAAGACGGCCAGTATACTGAAAGACAGACTGAAGTAACGAACGCAAGCCAGAGGGTGGAGGAAAGCTAAAAAAAGAGAATGAGTGCACGGATGCAATGCAATACTCCTTATTAAAGGTAGGTATAGTTGAAGGGTTGTTGCATAAAGCCTCGATAAAGTCTCTTACAGAGAGTCGTCTTAATCCCTCCAGACTATGTTCCGAGTTTACCCAACTATGACTTAACGAGAGTCTATCCAGCCTTGTCTTCGGGTGTGCTTCATCTCATATATATGCCCGCCTCGTTACTTATTCTTAATAATATCTGGCAACCTTAACCCACTGCTGCCCTACCAGAATTCCATGTTGCCGTGCCTTAACTGAGCTGAGCTACAACAGCTGCTTCGGAAGATGCCCGGCAACTCGGAACATTCATATTTGCTTTTATTGCGGCCTTAGCATTATTCGTCTTCGAAGCTGTCTTATTCTAGCCATGGCATTCATCGAGGGCTTTCCGTCCGCACAGTAAAGCGTGTGCATTTAGAAAGGTTGACTTCTGTAGGCCCTGTTCGGCTATCTATGTCCAAGCACACAAGCAACGAAGTCGGGTGGTGGTCTGGTAAGGTTTCCTCCGAAGAACCGAAAGCAAAGCGCTATGCCGGGATCGGGTAAAAAGCAAAAGTATAGCGCGCAGAGCAGAGCATTCTTGGCTTGATTAGGACAAGCGTAGCAGCTTAACGCCCTTGTGGCACTGCCCTTTCAGTTATATCCCATACATCGATCAAGTAAGCTTTCACTTCAACGGAGATAGAAAGTCGTTTATCAATTCCCAGCGTGACACACTAGATACAGCTGCAGAGACATGAATCAAATCTTTTGTCTCCCGGGAAGAAGGTTGCCCATATTCTATATCTTGATTCGGAAAGATCACTTTCAGAACGAATGCATCTCAAGCTCTCGCTTTCAGAGCAGATGTGCGAGAAGTTTCATTACGAAGCTATGCTGATATCTATCTAAGAGTCAGGGGCTGGACCTTACCGCATTTCCAATCCACAAGCAAAGCATTGAATGAACACAGAAAAGAGTGGGAATATGCTCCTAGACTATAGAGGGTTTTCCCCACCTCTGAAGCTTTCAACTCATCATATGGCTATGCTTATGCGCGAGAACTTGTGTACATACAATCATGAAAGAGCATTTCGAGATGGAAGCAAATACTTACAATGAAATCACAGACTCAGTAACCGGGGAAGCTCTCAAGGCAAGGTAGCCCAACTTCTTTCGCACCGCTTTCACAGCCCAAGAGAGAGCTCAGCGAGGCGTATCATCTAAAGTAGGACTTTCATGCTAATTTGAATATTCCGTTGACAAGGCCTCTGTCTAAGCAGGAAAATCCGGAGTTTCCCGGGTAGCGAGAGGCTTAAAACTATTCCATCTAAGCCATCTTTCTTTAGAAAAGAATCGACATCTTTCATTTTCCATCCACGAATGTTAATGCTTCGATATCAATTAATTTGGGGACATTGCCCAGTTCTTATAACACATCTATGATACCAACAAGAACAACTTCATCTGGGACAGAAGCTGGAATTGGATCGATGAGTACCCTTCTTTTGCCGATGCGACCTCGCCGGAGAGGGAGAATGAATTAGCAACCGATCCAAACCTTCTTTCCTCCCTTGCTGCCCTTGAGAAAGGGGATTCCCCAGATTCGACTGGGATCCCGATCTCTTCTTTCTGCGAATGTGCCTGCGTCTGTTTATGTTCTTTTGGATAGAATAGAAATGTAGCTTCGTTCGGAACCTTCGGGGATAAACGGAATCTCTTGGTTAGGCGTCTGCCGATGCAGATGGAAATTCGTTAGAGGGACCGGTGCATTCGACACAGTATAGAAATTCTGGTTTTAGACCAAGGTATGAGTTTGTATACTCGTCATTACGAAGCCAGAAAGAATAGGCCAAAAAGCCGTATTGCCCGCGCCTTTAGCCAGGAGAGGGTTTTGGAGAAAGATAGGTAAGCCGCAAAGGAATTCTTTTTTCTATTGATTCTGGAGAGAGGAAAAAAGAAAATGTTTAATATAAGGCTTCAAGCAAGGCTATAGTGCGTTCCCAAGCGCGCAAGGGTAGAGAGTTTGTCCAGAGAGGGTCAAAAGGGGCAGAGCAAACAAAAACCGCCTTGAAGCGCCTCTAACCCTAAATTTGGCGCTAACTGAGCCGTAGCTGATGAGCTTACTGAGTCAAAGCTCTCACGAGATCTCGTTGGCATTCCCTGTCAAGTAAATGAAAGGCAAGTCACGGGATCGGGGGATTAGACCGAAGGAAGAGAAGGCTTAAACTTAAAAAAAGCAGTCCTATATTGCATGTAGGAAGGGAGATAGGTGGTTCGGGGCATACTTCGATCAATGTTTTGGAACCATCCGAACGAATGTAATTTCACATGGCGACCTATGTGGAATGCCTCGTTAGGCAAATACTAGGCAAATACAATGCAAGACCTGTCACATCAAGGTCAAGACGAAATCGACTCTGAATTTGATTCTCTAACTACTGAAAGCAAACGGCGAACTAGTGGGTGGCAAGGAGACTATTAGGGAAGGGCCGGAGGTTTTATTCCACAGCTGATATGGAATGAATTTGAAACTTTAAGTTGAATAACCTCGCGACTCGGGATACGTGCAAGGAGAGCCAGGGCAAACGCAACCCTGACGTTACTAATGAGCTCCTTGTGGTGATCTATCTTACGTACGGCATTCATGTGTCATTTTTTCACTTCAGGTACACACGCTACGCCCCTCTACCTCCTCTGTCCCAAAGCCTTACCCTCCCTTATCTTCTTCCCTCCTCTTTCTCTCTCGTCTCTTCCTCTGCAAGTCCAAGTCCTAAAACCCTTTTGTCACAGTCTCGGAGGTCTTCCATCATTTCTGCTTTTTCTTCCGACCTCCAGTTTTAGACTTTTCAAAACCTTTTGAATTTCCATTAATGGCGGCTGCAGGAGAAGTCGTCCCGCGTGCGTCTTTCACCTTCGGACGAGGCCGAGCAATCTGATCCCAATCCATATATTTGCACGAGCAATTCCGCGAAACCGCTGGTGGAAGTGAGAGATTACCATAAGGGTAAAAAGGCCATGATGGATTTAACGGGAGTCGGCCGCTCAAAGTCAATATGAATTCGGGATCCGACCTCCTTCTGAAAAAACGGATGGTCGAGACGGCTTATCCAAATGATCATGTCTGGAGCAAATGGGATAGCGCGAAGCATATCCGCAATTGGCCAACTCCACTTTCCGGGTGGAATACATGGGTAGAATGCCTCCAGAAAGTCGACAAACTCATCTGGCAGAAGCAAGGCATCGCGACTCTGATCTCGCTGTCGACCAAGATGCCTGACGATAACAAGGATATCCTAAAGGGCTTGTTCTATTTCTGGTGCTAAGGCACCAATACTCCGCTGCGGACAAATGTAATTCTCGCTTCTCGACGTGGCTGTCATCACTGGTCTGCCCCTGGACGCTCTCTTGATTTCTCCAAACACGCGCTTTGCCGAGGATGACTTTCGCACTCCCTCTAATTCTTATGCCAAGACTGGATATACCGAATGGATTGCAACCGGAAAGAAAAACGAGCCAGTGACTCTTCTGGAACAATGGGGATTCATGACGATGTTCTTTTGTCGATAGTTTTCTGCACCAAGTCCATCCAAGTCACCCAAATGTATGAGGTTGTAGTCTCCAAATTGGCCCAGGGAGCAAGACTCGGGCTCGGACAGAGTTTCCTGGCTTGAAAAGTAGGTGCGTAGCGGCTAATCGAGTGCCTTTACGTCAGAGTGACTACTACACTGACGAGCAAATGCAATACACCCTCTTTTTTTCTACTACTTATCCTTACTACAAAAAAAAGATTTACATTACAGGAAACCCACTTGCCCGCTCTCCCTGTCCCGCCCCACGCAGAAAAAAGGAATAGTTGAATAGAAATGGGGCGACCTCTAAGATATAAGCTGCGAAAAAGGATATTGGTTTGGTCTTTGTTTGGTCAGAGGTTCGGTAGTTAGGTTATTTGAGTTTCCGAGTCGTTTTTTTGCGATGGATTCTTGCAATAGTTAAGGTAGGGTTGGGCAGTAGCCCTATCTGTTGTCAGAATCGAACGTAGCCTTTCGGCGAGGTCGCCCTTTTCTATTATTTGGATAAGACCTTCCTTGTTGACGAAAACCAACCCGCCAAAGAAAGAAATTGGGCAGCCCCCCGGAACTATGCCTATAACCCGCCCAACCAGATCAAACTCATTCAAGAGATCGAGAAGGTTGGGAACATTAAACTCCTTGGATTGGCCACTTAATATAGGAACCAATGCCTCATAATCAAAGCGCGCGTATTGAAAGGCTGGAAAGCGGACTTCGAAGCAGATAGGTCAAAAAGCAAGAGCAATTCTACGTTTCCCCAGCTAACAACTTTACTGCAGAAGTCCTTTCTACTCCTATCCCTCCGGTAGGCAAAAGAATTGGAATGAAAGATTTTTTGATTATGAAATTAAAAGAGCGGTGGAGAAGCCCCCCAGAGACATAAGAACCAGCTCCAGGCTCCACATAAATAGAAAAAAGATGATCAGGCAATCCAGGCGGCTCCACAAAAGCAAAGAACTTGTCTCGGAGAGGATCGTCTTTCTTCAAAACTACGATTCGAAACGGAGAGAAAGTATAGGTGAAGGCTAAGACGGCTTTTTGAATCTCCAATACTTCGGTTTCTTCGAGTGCAGAATCCTCTTTTCGACTTAATTCACGAACTGCGCCAATCTCTAGAAGCAGTTGTCGTATTGAACACTCGTACCGCATGTCCCACAACCCTTGTCTCTGACTATTCGCCACATGGGAACCGGCCGGAGCGGCAAAAAAATGAAAATCCATGCCTGCCCCTATTCATTCAATCTCTTAGAACATTCTAACCATAATAAAAAAATCGGGGTAGGGTACACCTTTTTCTCAAACACTCGCGTGGGACTCCTTTATACGCACACAAGGGAAAGCCCACTCCTAAATGCAACCGAAATCCTATATATATACGATACCACCAAACGCTTTGTAGGCAAGGGGAAAGCTATTATGTCAACTATGTGGAACCTTGCCTTATCAACCAATTATCATAAAAAACTCCCTTAGTTCTATTCTCAGCGGGGGCATTCCCCGCCCCTGACTTTTGAACTGCATTCATTCCGAGCGGGGGGCAAGCCCCGGAAAAAAGGCGGTGGCTATGAGGTCATAAACAAAGTCGTGAACTTAACTTGGTGATTATGTTCGCCCCATCCTGATTCGGTCTAGCTATCGAGGATGCCGGACGGGAGCAGGAAGGTGAGTCGCCGCGTTGACTCGAATGATCTAGCCACTGCCTGTACAGGCACTCTACAGCCAGACACTGTACTATCGGAGTTCACACCGCTTTCTTAATTAATTGAAAGCGAAAGAAAAGAGAGTGACGGAACTGACGGGAATAAGGTTAAGCCTGACCTGACCCGAGTCTGGAAAGTGCGAACCAGGAAAGCAAGAAAGAAAAGAATGCTAAAGTCAAGACTAGTGAGATTAGCTTGGTGTGCTGTGCTTCTATCTTCGGATTGATGGACAATTGCCTGTTTAAAGGAAGACAGGACAAATGCCACAGAAAGAATAGCAGCTGCAAGAGATTCGACAGTTGGGATTAACCTAACCTGATTGACTTAATCAACCCAATATAATATGTCAATTTTGAAAGAATAAAGAATAAGGGCTTAGAGCCTAAATAGAACTAGTCAATCCGTAACTGAAAGCAGGAATGGCCATGTTTGACAGTAATCAATAGGTAAATAAATTACTTGAAGAGGCATATTCATATGAAATATCCCCGAATGGGATTGATGGACAGATTCCCTTGGAGCAAAGGAGAGAGAGTGCCGAAAGAATGGGGAAGGCAAGTAACTGAACTTCAAGTTGGCTTTTTCTTAGCCAAGACTTATTCCTTCTTTACGCCGATAAGAGCCATCTGCAGAGCCGCCGATGTGAACGAATCAAACAATTCCTCTTCAGTCGTTAGGCCTCCGTTCAGTCGGGAGAGAGCGGCGTAGAGGAGAGATCTTTGAACTCGTTCGAGATAGCCAGATCGATCGGTAACGAAAAGATGTTTGAGATGCGTTTTCATAGCGTAGCGGGATGAGCATTTTTTTAGGAGTGAAAAGCGAAGATTCAATTTCACTTCACTCTTTCGAGATGCGAAGAACATATCCGGAAGAAGAGACTGCGATCTTATCCTCGGTAAGGAATAAGATAAGTAATAAGGTAAAGAAGGTCAGAACTGCCGGGATAGGAGCTCTTTTAGCTGGCCCACGCCGGTTAAACACGGCTGTCAAGTTCTTTTTGTCCGTTGCCTCGGAACTCATAACCTTTAGGTGTATGTTCCCTTCGGCCCGATAGTGCCTCGCTCACTCATATAATTAGGGCGTTGTGAAAATCAATAATTCTGTCCTCCACCGTCCTCCCTTAGACACGAAATCCACATACTCACTATGTGAGTCTGAGTTCCTTTGCTCTTTCTTTGGTCTTTTCCCCTCTTATTCTTTTCTTTTTGATATAACCTCGGGCCGCCTGCATAGCAATCAATCGTCGTTGGCGCTTCCCGGCTAACACGAGTGCTCCATTCTCCTTGAATATATCTTTCATCATATTTTGAGATTTTTTCTTCCTTCGGTGCTAGAACTATAATAGGCTATGCTTGGCGAGATCTCAGCTATCGGGCAAAGAATATCTCCAACTATTACAAATACCGGATTTGAGGTGACCACAGGTTGCTTAGGAGGGTCTATTTCAATGACACCATCATATGCCATAACTTTTGGATCTGATCTTTAAGAACTCAACAATCTTCTATCGAATCGGATGACTAATAACCCGATGGAATTAGCAGTATTTGGGATCTCCTACTCGTCCCACCTCATCCGGTCTCTTAGGTTCGGGAAGCTCGATCAACCCTTGCTCTAATAAAGAAAAGATGTGAAGAAATCTTCAACATCCTCATTTCGAAAGGAATATTCTTTTGATTTTTGTTCTTTTAGGGTCTTAACATTCCCTTTACCTTTTTCTTTCTCCTTCTCTTTTCCTTTTGCCTGCGCTTTCAGCAATACAGGTGCTTTATTGGCTTTGTTTGTCTCCACCATTGCAATCGTAGCAGACGTTCCAGCCTTACCCTCTTCCTTCTTCCCTTTCTCTCTCAAAATCTAGGCTTCCAGATCATGTGCTTTTGAACATAGTTCTTCAAAAGTATTGATTGTTTGAGAAGCCAAGATGTGAGACAACTCATATCTGAA